GACCTTTCATAAGTGGCGACAAAATAAAGCGTCCATAATAAAGATGCTTACTGTCTGCTCTTGATTCAACACACTTCCACTCTAGTGTCCGAGTAGATACTCTTACTTTCTCTCGAACCATAGTAATATTATTTTATGAGATCATTGAATCATTTATTTCTCTTGAAATCGCTTCAATCTTTATTTTTACACACGTCTTTTTTTAGGAGGTCTACAGCCATTATGGGGCATAGGGGTTACATCTCGTACGAAACTTAATAGTATACCACTTCTACGAATAGCCCGTAATGCTGCATCTCTTCCTAGACCAGGACCTTTTATCATTACTTCTGCTCGTTGCATACCTTGATCGACTACTGTACGAATAGCGTTTCCTGCTGCTGTTTGAGCAGCAAATGGTGTCCCTCTTCTTGTACCCTTGAATCCACAAGTACCGGCCGAGGACCAAGAAACAACCCGACCCCGTACATCTGTAACAGTCACAATGGTATTGTTGAAACTTGCTTGAACATGAATAACTCCCTTTGGTAGTCTACGTGTACTTTTACGTGAACCAATACGTCCATTCCTACGTGAACCAATTCTTGGTATAGGTTTTGCCATATTTTATTATCTCATAAATATGAGTCAGAGATATATGGATATATCCATTTCATGTTAAAACAGATCTTTTATTTTTATTTGTACATTTGGGGTCCTTTAGGGAGTTCTTTTTAGAAAAATTATCCTTGTCTTTGTTTATGTCTTGGGTTGGAACAGATTACGATAATTCGTCCCCGCCTACGGATCAGTCGACATTTTTCACAAATTTTACGAACAGAGGCCCTAATTTTCATATTTTGCATTCCTTAACTTAAACTTAATTCCTAATTTACTTAGTGGAAGAAAATAAGTTTCTTGAAATTTAATTTAAAATCTCGAATTGTATCTCCCCAAAAGTAATCTAAAATCACCTAATCGTTCGAGTTTGAATCTTTGTTGCGGAGTCTATAAATTATACGCCCTCGGGTTGAATCATAACGACTTACCTCAATTTTGACTCTATCTCCTGGTAGTATCCGTATAAAACTACGTCGGATCCTTCCTGAAACATAACCTAGAATCAGATCTTCATTATCTAAACGAACCCGGAACATACCGTTGGGAAGTGATTCAGTAATTAAACCTTCATGAACCCATTTTTGTTCCTTCATTCCAGGTAAAACCCCCTTGAAATATCAACTAATGGAGGAGGAGTGATATTAGATAACTCTTTCTCTTTTTTTTTTTCACAAATAGTCAATTTCGTATCTAATTTTGATAGTCGAAGGATTACCATATATAACACAAGATTTCTCCGCCGATTCCTTTTAATCGAGCTTCTCGGTCTGTCATTATACCTCGAGAAGTAGAAATAATTACAATCCCTATACCACCTAAAATTCTAGGAATTCTTTGATAGTTAGAATAGATTCGTAGACCAGGTCGACTTATCCGTTTTAAATTTAAAATAGTTTGAGATGGCCCCTTCCTATTTCTTCTATGTTGTAGGGTTAAAACCAAAAAATCTTTGTTATTTTCCCGATGTTTTCTCACGTTTTCTATAAAACCTTCTCTTAAAAGTATTTTTACAATGTTTTCAGTGATGCTAGTAGATGATATTCGAACCGTTACTTTTTTATGCATGTCAGCATTTCGTATAGAGGTTATTATGTCAGCAATAGTGTCCCTACCCATAATGAACTAAAATTTGGGGTTCCTCAAAATTTGGATATAATAAACATGATATTTTTTGTTATGAAGTAACATTATTAAAGGTATATACGTGAGACACAATCTATTAATCATTCAAAATACTCTACTATAACTTATAATATAACTCTATATGATGATGATGTTCTTATCTTATAATACTTCAGGGGCTAATGACACTATTTTAGTAAAATTTAACTTTCTTAATTCTCGGGCGATCGCACCAAAAACTCGAGTTCCTTTTGGATTTCCTTCTTCATCAATGACAACTGCAGCATTGTCATCATATCGTATTATCATACCATTATCGCGTTTGAGTTCTTTACAAGTACGTACAATTACAGCTCTGATCACTTCCGATCTTTTTAGGGGCATATTTGGTACTGCTTCTTTGATCACAGCAACAATAACATCACCAATATGAGCATATCGGCGATTACTAGCTCCTAGTATTCGAATACACATCAATTCTCGGGCCCCGCTGTTATCTGCTACATTCAAATAGGTCTGGGGTTGAATCATATCATTTTTTTATCTGTTCTTTCAATGCAAAACAAAAGGGGCTAAAAAAAAAAAGAAACGAAACCTGCAATTGCTTTTTTATTCCAAGAACTCTTTCTTTTGGTTATACGTTTCTATCACGAAATAATGAATTGAGTTCGTATAGGCATTTTGGATGCCGCTATTGAAATAGCCTTTCTAGCTATATTTTCTGCTACTCCACCCATTTCATAAAGTATTCTACCTGGCTTAACAACAGCTACCCAAT